TTCAATGTTAGCCAGATTAGTAAACATTTATATGTTTCGATGCAACAACAAGATGTTATTTGTAACAAGTAGTTTTGTTGGTTGGTTAATTGGTCACATTTTATTCATGAAATGGGTTGGGTTGGTATTAGTTTGGATACAGCAAAATCATTCTATTAGATCTAATGTACTTATTCGATCTAATAAGTATCTGGTGTCAGAATTAAAAAATTCTATGGCTCGAATCTTTAGTATTCTCTTATTTATTACCTGTGTCTACTATTTAGGCCGAATGCCGTCACCCATTTTTACTAAGAAACTGAAAGAAACCTCAGAAACGAAAGAAAGTGAGGACGAAACAGATGTAGAAATAGAAAAAAAGTCCGAAACGAAGGAGACTAAACAGGAAGAAGAGGGATTCACCGAAGAAGATCCTTCTCCTTCCCTTTTTTCGGAAGAAAAGGAGGATCCGGATCCGGACAAAATTGATGAAACGGAAAAGATCCGAGTGAATGGAAAGGACAAAACAAAGGATGAATTCCACTTGCACTTAAAAGAAGCATACTATAAAAATAGCCCAACTTCTTATTCTGGCAATCAAGATATTTCGAAGTTAGAAATACTTAAAGAAGAAAAGAAAAACCTATTCTGGTTTGAAAAACCCCTTCTTTCTCTTCTTTTCGACTATAAACGTTGGAATCGTCCAACGCGATATATAAAAAACAATCGATTTGAAAATGCGGTAAGAAATGAAATGTCACAATATTTTTTTTATACATGTCAAAACGATGGAAAAAAAAGAATTTCTTTTACATATCCACCCAGTTTATCAATTTTCTGGGAAATGATACAAAGAAAGATTTCTTTGTCTACAACAGAAAAATTATTATACGATGAACTATACAATTATTGGATTTATACCAATGAACAAAAAAAAAACAGCTTAAGCAATGAATTTGCTAATAGAATTGCAGTTCTAGACAAAGGACTTTTTTATATAGATGGACTCGATAAAAAAACTCAATTATGCAATGAGAAAACTAAAAAGGAATATTTGCCAAAAATAAATGATCCTTTCTTAAATGGACCCTATCGTGGAATAATAAAAAAATGCTTTTCACCCTCTATTATAAATGAAACTGTAGTCCAAAATTGGATAGATGGAATTTTTATAAATAAGATTCATAGTATTCTTCGTAATGATTATAATTACCACGAATTTGAACAGAAAAAAGATACATTAAAAAAAAAATCAATATCAAAAGAAATTAGGCATTTCATGCCTTTAATGAGTCCATTTTCTGGGGAATCAACATTCAATCGGAAAGGAATTCATTTACTTCTAGAAGAAGAACAAATTAGTTCAGAAGATCAAGAACAATTTTTAAAATTTTTAGTTGATGCAATCATAGGACTAAAAATAAATAATAAAATAATAAAAAAATCTATTGGAACAACAGAAATTAGTAAACAAGTTCCATGCTGGTCATACAAATTAATTGATGATTTAGAACAGGAAGAACAAAAAAATGAGGACGACGTACCAACAGATCATCAAATTCGCTCAAGAAAAGCTAAACGTGTCGTTATTTTTGATGCTAACGAACATAATATCGATATCGATATTGATAACATCAATCCCAATACGTCTGATCAAATAGAAGAAGTAGCTTTGTTACGTTATTCACAACAATCTGATTTTCGTCGATACATAATAAAAGGTTCCATGCGGGTTCAAAGACGTAAAATAGTTATTTGGGAATTATTTCAAGCAAATATACATTCACCCCTTTTTTTAGACAGAATAGAAAACTTCTCATTATTTTCTTTTAATATTTCAACATTAATTAAACGGATTTTAAAAAATTATATAGAAAAAAATAGAGAATTTAAAATTTCTGATTATTATACCGAAGAAAAAAAAAAGGAAGAAGAGCAACAAAGAGAAAATGAATACAAAGAAGAAAAAAGCAAAGAAAAAACACGAATAGAAATAGCTGAAGCCTGGGATACCATTCCATTTGCTCAAGTAATAAGAGGTTTGATGTTAGTAACCCAATCAATTCTTCGAAAATATATTCGATTACCTGTACTCATAATAGCAAAAAATATAGGTCGTCTATTCTTACTCCAACGCCCTGAGTGGTCTGAGGATTTCGAAGAGTGGAAGAAAGAAATGCATGTTAAATGTACCTATAATGGTGTTCAGTTATCAGAAACAGAATTTCCTAAAAACTGGTTAAAAGATGGTATTCAGATAAAGATATTATTTCCTTTTTGCCTAAAACCTTGGCATAGATCGATGCTAAGACCTTCTTATCAATATAAAATGAAAAAACAAAATCAAACAGATAATTTTTGTTTTTTAACAGTTTGGGGAATGGAAACTAAACTTCCCTTCGGTTCCTCCCGAAAACGACCCCATTTTTTTCAACCTATTTTTACCGAACTGGACAAAAAAATTATAAAATTTACAAAGAAATGGGTTCAAGTTTTAAAATTTTTCAAAGCAAAACTAGAATTTTTTATAACTGTTCCAAATGAAATTTTTATTAAAAGCCTTCTACTTTTTCAAAAAAAAAAATTTTTAAGGGTAAGTCCAATTCGAGTATTTGGATTGAGAGACGAATCTATTGAAATAAAAAAAGAAAAAGATTCGGCAATCAATAATAATATAGTTCATGAATCATCCATTCAAGACGGATTCATGAATCAGACAAGTTATTCAGATTCAGTATCAGACCAAAAAAAAAAGGATCTAGCTAATAGAACAAGGACAATAAAAAATAAAATAGAAAAATTTTCAAAAGAAAAAAATTTTAAAACTCTAAAATTAATTCGTCAGCCTAACAAAACACATTATGGTACTAAAAATTTTGAATCACCCCAAAATCTTGGTCAGATATTAAAAAGAAAAAATACTCGATTAATTCGTAAATCAAATTATTTTAAAAAATTTTTTAGGGAAAGGTTATTCGTAGATCTATTTCTATATATTATTAATATTCCCCGAATTAATATAGAATTTTGTCTTGAATCAACAAAGAATTTTAGTGAAAAACGCCTTGACAATAATGAAAAAATTAAAGAAAGGTTTGAGAAAACAAATAAAAAAACAATTCAATTCATAAGATCACTTTTATATTTTGTTAGTCATATTAATAAGAATTCAAAGATTATTTCGTATTTCTCTTTTTTGTCACAAGCATATGTATTTTATAAATTATCACAAGCCGAAGTTATCAACTTATACTTATATAAGTTTAAGTTAAGGTCTATCTTTCAATATCGCGGAACGTTTTTATTTCTAAAAAATGAAATAAAAAATTCTTTTGTAACACAAGTAATAACTTCTTCTAAGTTAAAGCCTAAAAAACTTCAAAATTATGGACGGACTCAATGGAAAAACTGGTTAAAATTAAAAAGTAATTATCAATATGATTTATCTCAGCTAAAATGGGCGCAATTAGGACTACAAAAATGGCGCAATCGAGTCACTGAATATTGTGAGGTTGAAAAGAAAAATTTACAAAAAAACAAAAGGAATTCAGATAAAAAAGACCAATTACTTAATGCTAAAAATATAAAAAATTCCGAAAACTATTTATTGCTCGATCAAAAAGATAATTTAAAAAAAAACGAGAAATATAATATTTTAGCATATAATTTCATTTTTTATGAAGATAAGAAGGATTCATATAGTTATGGCGAACCATTACAAGTAAATAAAAACCAAGAATTATTTTATACTTATAATTATTACATATCTACAAACAAATTAATTGATATGTGGTGGAGTATCCCTATTACTAATTATTTAGGAATAAATATTATTCCGGATATAGAGAAAAATAAAAATAGAAAATATTTTGATTGGAAAATTATCCATTTTTGTCTTAGAAAAAAAATGGACATTGAGGCTTGGATCAATATTAGTAGCAGGAGTACTGAAAATACTAAGACTGAAACGAAAAATTATAAAATTATTGATAAAATTGAAAAGAAAGATCTTTTTTACCGCACAATTTATCAAGAAATAAAAAAATCCCATAAAAAGAAAATATCTTTTGATTGGATGGGAATGAATGAAGAATTACTAAGTCATCCTATATCGAATCTGGAATTTTTGCTCTTCCCAAAATTTTTATTGCTTTATAATGCATATAAAATGAAACCGTGGATTATACCAATAAATTCAATTTTTTCAAATTTTAATGGAATTTATAATTTTAGCGAAAAAAAAAACATCAATAGAACGAAAAAAACAAATCCTTTTACAACATCTAGAATATTAAATGAAATAAAATCTATGGAATTAGAGAATAGGAATCAAGGCGAAAAAGAAATCATAAGTCAAAGAGATTCCGGATCCGATGTTCAAAAAAATTCTGGGTTTGTTATCTCAAAGCACCAAAAAGATATTCAAGAAAATTATATAGGATCAGATATTAAAGGTCGTAGGAAAAAAAAACAAAACAAGAGTAGTACAGAAGCAGAACTCGATTTCTTCCTTAAAAGATATTTGCTTTTTCAATTGAGATGGGAGGGTTCTTTGAATCAAAAATTGCTCAATAATATCAAAGTCTACTGTCTCCTGCTTAGATTGACAAATCCCAGAGAAATTACAATATCCTCGATTGAAAGAAGAGAAATGAGTCTGAATATAATGCTGATTCAGCAAGATTTAACTCTTCCACAATTGATAAAAAGGGGGATATTTAGTATTGAACCCATCCGTCTGTCTGTAAAGGGCAACGGACAATTTATTTTGTACCAAACCATAGGTATTTCATTGATTCATAAAAGTAAACACCAAAAAAATAAAAAAAGAAACATCGACAGTATTGATAAGAAGAATACAGATGAATGGATTCCAAGGTATAAATTTGATTTACTTGTTCCTGAAACTATTTTATCACCTAGGCGTCGTAGAAAATGGAGAATTCTAATGTGTTTGAATTCAAGTAATAATAATGGTATGTATAGGAATGCAGTATCTTATAACAGGAATCATATACAAAACTGTAGTCAATTTTTTGATGAAAACAAAGATCTTAGGCACGAAAACAATACAGTTATAGTTATAAAGTATAAAGTCTTTCTTTGGCCTAATTATCGACTAGAAGATTTAGCCTGTATGAATCGTTATTGGTTTGATACTAATAACGGCAGTCGTTTTAGTCTATTAAGAATACGTATGTATCCACGATTTAAAATGCATTTATGATAATTTTATATATTCACTATTATCTACTAGATAAATAGATGCCTACGCGTCTTGGCTTCAATTCTGAATATACGATAATAATTTGATGACGTATGAATTCAATTAGATTTATAAAGGAATCAACATAATTGTTTTTAATAAAAAATAAGAAAATGTGTATACCAGTTTAAAAAGCTGGCATTATTATTACTGATTGATAAAATTTCATATTTAGGAGTAAGGAAGGTTAAGAATTTATGAATAAAAATGCATTTATATCCTCGATTTCACATGAAAAAAAAGAGGAAAACAGGGGATCTGTTGAATTTCAAGTTTTCTGTTTTACCACTAAGATACGAAGACTTACTTTACATTTGGAATTACATAAAAAAGATTATTCATCTCAGAGAGGTCTACGAAAAATTCTAGGAAAACGTCAACGCCTACTTGTTTATTTATCAAAGAAAAATAGAGTACGTTATAAAGAATTAATCAGTGAATTGAACATTAGAGAGCTAAAAACCCGTTAATTTTAAGAGTTGTTTTGAATTATTTGATTTATTATATATTGAATTTTGATGAACTTTTTTCAATCCATGTCAAAATGAATTCCGGAAAGAATAATTGGGACAAAACCTATGACTGTACCAACTACAAGAAAAGACCTCATGATAGTTAATATGGGCCCTCACCACCCATCAATGCATGGCGTTCTACGACTTATTGTTACTTTAGACGGCGAAGATGTTATTGACTGTGAACCTATATTGGGTTATTTACACAGAGGGATGGAGAAAATTGCTGAAAACCGAACAATTATACAGTATCTTCCTTATGTAACACGTTGGGATTATTTAGCTACTATGTTCACAGAAGCAATAACGGTAAATGGACCCGAGCAATTGGGTAATATTCAAGTACCTAAAAGAGCTAGATATATCAGAGTTATTATGTTGGAGTTAAGTCGTATAGCTTCTCATTTGTTATGGCTCGGCCCTTTTATGGCAGATATTGGGGCGCAAACCCCCTTTTTCTATATTTTCAGAGAAAGAGAATTAGTATATGATTTATTTGAAGCTGCCACCGGTATGAGAATGATGCATAATTTTTTTCGTATTGGCGGAATAGCTGCCGATCTACCTTATGGGTGGATAGATAAATGTTTAGACTTTTGTGATTATTTTTTAACGGGACTTGCTGAATACCAGCAACTGATTACGCGAAATCCTATTTTTTTAGAACGAGTTGAAGGAGTTGGCTTTATTTCCGAAGAAGAGGCAATAAACTGGGGCTTATCAGGACCAATGCTACGATCTTCCGGAATACAATGGGATCTTCGTAAAGTTGATCATTATGAGTGTTATGATGAATTTGATTGGGACGTCCAATGGCAAAAAGAAGGGGATTCATTAGCTCGGTATTTAGTACGAATAGGTGAAATGGCAGAATCCATCAAAATTATTCAACAAGCTCTAGAAGGAATTCCGGGGGGTCCCTATGAGAATTTAGAAATTCGACGCTTTGATAGGATAAAATATCCTGAATGGAATGATTTTGACTATCGATTCATTAGTAAAAAACCGTCTCCTACTTTTGAATTGTCGAAACAAGAACTTTATGTAAGAGTCGAAGCCCCAAAGGGGGAGTTGGGGGTTTTTTTGATAGGGGATCAGAGTGTTTTTCCTTGGAGATGGAAAATTCGCCCACCCGGTTTTATCAATTTGCAAATTCTTCCTCAGTTAGTTAAAAAAATGAAATTGGCTGATATTATGACAATATTAGGTAGCATAGATATCATTATGGGAGAAGTTGATCGTTGAAATGATAATTGATACAACAAAAATACAAAATATCAACTCTTTTTACAGATTGGAATCCTTAAAAGAGATTTATGGGACTATATGGATACTTTTCCCTATTTTTATTCTTGTATTGGGAATCACAATAGGCGTACTTGTAACTGTATGGTTAGAAAGAGAAATATCCGCGGGTATCCAACAACGTATTGGACCTGAATATGCGGGTCCTTTGGGAATTCTTCAAGCTTTAGCAGACGGAACAAAACTTATTTTTAAAGAAAACCTTCTTCCATCTAGAGGGGATACACGTTTATTTAGTATCGGACCCTCTATAGCCGTCATATCAATTCTACTAAGTTATTCAGTAATTCCTTTTGGGTATCATCTTGTTCTAGCGGATCTCGGTATTGGTGTTTTTTTATGGATCGCTATTTCAAGTATTGCTCCGATTGGACTTCTTATGTCAGGATATGGATCAAATAATAAATATTCCTTTTTAGGTGGTCTACGGGCTGCTGCTCAATCAATTAGTTATGAAATACCATTAACTCTATGTGTGTTATCAATATCTCTACGTGTGATTCGTTAAGACATACGTCTTTTTAGGCTTCTAAGAAAAAATGTTGAATTTCTACGCAACGTATTAAATGGATCTCCTAATTTTTTATTCACTTATTTTTTTCACTTCTAGGGTTGATAAATTAAACCAGATAGTTAGATGAGTGCAAAAAAAACAGCTTATAAATTTGCCGTAAAAAAAATCTCGTTTCCTATGTACAGGGGCTAAGCGAAAATAAACATAAGCAGACAAGACTGTTTATCCCCAAGATAAATTATAACTTGAAGCGGGTTGAAAAATTTTTTATGGAGTTTTTACTATAAATAAAAACAACCATATTATGATATAGATTGAGTAAAAAGAAGTGGATGATTAGGAACACCAAAGTACACAAAGGATTCGTAATAGAGATTATCTAAATTATTCTAAGTTTACATAAACGAAATACTAATTGAGGCTTTAAATTGGTAGAAATTATCAAGCAGTACTCCCAAAAATTCCGATCCAGAGTATGCTCCTATCCACCCATTAAGTAAATAACTATCAGGAACGAAGTAATCCTTTAACTTTTTTAAGACTAAATAAAATAAAAAAAAAAAGAATACAAGAAATAAAAAAATAGACGAAAAATTTTTAACAAACAAACTATTTTTTTAGATATACATTCCATATTCATGGAAATGTCATTTTTGTTATGGCATAAATCATGAATGAATGTTTAAATCTTTTTAAAAAATAAAGTTAATTTTTTATTTTTATTAATATTAAAAGAGTATCTTATTCAATAATTAAGTTATTACTCAAAAAGTATTGCGTCAGTCAAAGGATGAGATCTATTCTGAAGCACTTTTTTTTCTATTATCGCAGACAGAATTCCATTGGTTTAATTCCGGAGCTTTCGGTTTATTTTTACTTTATCTATCCTACAATGATATCCGTAAAGAATATCGAATCAATCCTTAGATTTATTTATGGCTCTCGAGGAGCCGTATGAGGTGAAAATCTCATGTACGGTTCTGTAATAGCGATGACAAGAGTGATCTTATCGTCGACTATGATTATCTAACAGTTCAAGTACAGTTGACATAGTTGAGGCGCAGTCAAAATATGGTATTTTAGGGTGGAATTTGTGGCGGCAACCTATAGGATTTATTGTTTTTATAATTTCTTCTCTAGCAGAATGCGAGAGATTACCTTTTGATTTACCAGAAGCCGAAGAAGAATTAGTAGCAGGTTATCAAACCGAATATTCAGGTATTAAATTTGGTTTATTTTATGTTGCTTCCTATCTAAATCTACTAATCTCCTCATTATTTGTAACAGTTCTTTACTTGGGTGGTTGGGATTTTTCTATTCCAAATATATTCATTCCTGAGTTTTTTGAAATACATAAAACGGAAGGAGTCTTTGGAACGACATTTAGTATTTTTATTACATTAATGAAAACGTTTTTGTTCTTGTTCATTCCTATCGCAACAAGATGGACTTTACCTAGACTGAGAATGGACCAATTATTAAATCTTGGATGGAAATTTCTTTTACCTATTTCTTTAGGTAATCTATTATTAACAACTTCTTCCCAACTTCTTTCATTATAAAAAAACGATAATATTTGATACTCACTAGAATTATTATTTATCTGAAACAAGAGAAAGAAACAAAATCTTATTTTTTATTTTGATATTTACTATATGTTCCCTATTGTAACCGGGTTCATCAATTATGGTCAACAAACAGTACGAGCGGCAAGGTATATAGGTCAAGGTTTTATGATTACCCTATCTCATGCCAATCGTTTACCTGTAACTATTCAATATCCTTATGAAAAATTGATAACCTCAGAGCGGTTTCGTGGTCGAATACACTTTGAGTTTGATAAATGTATTGCTTGTGAAGTATGTGTTCGTGTATGTCCGATAGATTTACCTGTTGTTGATTGGAAATTAGAAAAAGATATTCGAAAAAAACGATTGCTTAATTACAGCATTGATTTCGGAATCTGTATATTTTGTGGTAATTGTGTTGAGTATTGTCCAACAAATTGTTTATCAATGACTGAAGAATATGAGCTTTCTACTTATGATCGTCATGAATTAAATTATAATCAAATTGCTCTGGGTCGTTTACCAATACCACTAACTGATGATTACACAATTCGAACTATTTTGAATTCACCTCAAACAAAATAAAAATCTAGGGATTAAAAAAAACTTCCTAATTATTAAATAACTCAATTTTTAACGCTCCTTTATTTTATTTTAAAATACTAAATTAAATTCAAAAAGTTTTTTTTCTTGGTCAATAATTAAAAAATCTAATGAGTCGCTATTCTATTGATTGGTGAAAATAAAAATGTGTATTAAAAATATGGTTACTGTAATAGTTTTAAATAGTTGTTATTTTGAACTACTTTAATTAGTTAAAAAAAAAAAAAAAAAAAAAACAGAAAAAATGCAATGGGTCCAAAAATTTTACTCATAAAAAGTCGTACACATTAGGATTTAACAATTAGTAAAGGCACTAATCTTTATTCCTGTTCAATTCAATAAGATCATGAAACATTCTGATTTTTTATCTCTTATTTTTTATATAATGGATTTACCTGGACCAATACATGATTTTCTTTTAGTCTTTCTGGGAACAGGTCTTATATTAGGGGGTCTAGGAGTAGTATTATTTAACAATACAATTTTTTCTGCCTTTTCGTTGGGGTTGGTTCTTGTTTGTATATCTTTATTTTATATTCTCGCCAATTCGCAGTTTGTAGCTTCTGCACAACTCCTTATTTATGTGGGAGCTATAAATGTTTTAATAATATTTGCTGTAATGTTCATGAATGGGCCAGAATATGACACAAATTTACGTCTGTGGACTGTTGGGGATAACATTACTTCGTTGATTTGTACAAGTCTTTTTTTTTCATTAATTATTATTACTTTAAATACCTCATGGTATGGTATTATTTGGACTACAAAATCAAACCAGATTCTAGAACAAGATTTGATAACTACTAGTCAACAAATCGGAATTCATTTATCAACAGATTTTTTTCTTCCCTTTGAACTCATTTCAATAATTCTTTTAGTTGCTTTAATAGGCGCAATTGCTATCGCGCGTCAATAATTAATTTTAAAAATTAGCAATAAAAAAGAGTATTTTATCATATCCATCATATCCATTTACATTAAATTCTATTCGGATTCGTTTATAAACTTTTAGTTTGATTTCTTATTACCAACATCTTTTTTTGCTTTAAATTTTGTCAATTTTATTTGAACTTATGGTATTCTAGTCAATCAAATGGGTTTAATTGTTGTTCAGATTGAAATGCATTAAATCTAAATTTATATTGATAAGGAGTTGATCAATGATGCTCGAACATGTACTTGTTTTGAGTGCTTATTTATTTTCTATCGGAATCTATGGATTAGTCACGAGTCGAAATTTAGTTCGGGCTCTGATGTGTCTTGAACTTATATTGAATGCAGTTAATCTAAATTTTGTAACATTTTCTGATTTTTTTGATAGCCGCCAATTAAAAGGAAATATTTTCTCAATTTTTGTTATAGCTATTGCAGCCGCTGAAGCAGCAATTGGGCTTGCTATTGTTTCTTCAATTTATCGTAACAGAAAATCAACTCGTATCAATCAATCGAATTTATTGAATAAATAGTCTTTTTTTTTATTCTCTATATTATTTATATTTATTCTAAATATTATTATTATATTCTATATAAATATAAATTTTAATTTGAAGTTCCATTTAAATTATTAAGTATCGAACTTTAAGGTAAAAAATAAATTTAAAATGTAAGAAGTCAAAGTATTTTGGACCCGTTTTCTATTTATTTTTTAGTAAGTCGCCAATCCAAGCCAGAAGTAAATAGCTTCAAAAAATTCTGGTAAATCGTCGATTCGTCTGGTATTTTAATATGTACTTCATTTACTTTACTATAACTAGATCGAAAATTAAACTTAATGAAATTAAAAAAATTAAAGATCCTATGTCACATTCAGTAAAGATTTATGATACATGTATAGGGTGTACTCAATGTGTTCGAGCTTGCCCCACAGATGTATTAGAAATGATACCTTGGGACGGATGTAAGGCTAAACAAATAGCTTCCGCCCCAAGAACTGAGGACTGTGTTGGTTGTAAGAGATGCGAATCCGCTTGTCCAACAGATTTTTTAAGTGTTCGAGTTTATTTATGGCATGAAACAACGCGGAGTATGGGTCTAGCTTATTGATACGTCCCAGAAAATTGCATTTGAATCCATTTATTCAATTTGGATTTTTTACTGAAAAAAACCCGCACCCGAAAAGAAATTTCTTTTCGGGTGCGGGTTTTTTTGGCCCAAGTGTATCTTGTCTTTACCACGAATTCTTTTCCTTGGTTAACAACAATTGTCGTTTTACCCATATTTGCGGGTTCTTTAATGTTAATTCTCCCTCATAGAGGAAATAAGGCAACTCGGTGGTATACAATAGGCATATCTACTATAGAGCTACTTCTAACAACCTATGCGTTTTGTTATCATTTCCAACCGGACGACCCATTAATCCAACTGGCCGAAGATTATAAATGGATCAACTTTTTTGATTTCCACTGGAAATTAGGAATAGATGGACTTTCGATAGGACCCGTTTTACTGACGGGATTCATCACTACTTTAGCTACTTTAGCGGCTTTTCCAGTTACTCTGGATTCCCGATTATTCCACTTTCTGATGTTAGCAATGTACAGTGGTCAAATGGGCTCATTTTCATCCCGAGATCTTTTACTTTTTTTCATAATGTGGGAATTAGAATTAATTCCTGTTTATCTACTTTTATCCATGTGGGGAGGAAAGAAACGTCTCTATTCAGCTACTAAATTTATTTTGTATACGGCCGGGGGTTCCATTTTTCTATTAATGGGAGTTTTGGGTGTTGGTTTATATGGTTCTATTGAACCTACCTTAAATTGGGAAACATTAGTTAATCAATCGTATCCCCTGGCATTAGAAATAATATTCTATATTGGATTTTTTATTGCTTTTGCTGTAAAATTACCAATTATACCTTTACATACATGGTTACCAGATACACATGGGGAAGCTCATTACAGTACTTGTATGCTTCTAGCGGGAATCTTATTAAAAATGGGAGCGTATGGGTTGGTTCGGATCAATATGGAATTATTACCTCATGCTCATTCGATATTTTCGCCTTGGTTGATAATAATAGGCACAGTGCAAATAATCTATGCAGCTTTAACATCTCCTGGACAACGCAATTTAAAAAAAAGAATAGCCTATTCCTCTGTATCTCACATGGGTTTTATAATTATAGGAATTAGTTCTATAACTGAAACGGGACTTAACGGAGCCATTTTACAAATAATTTCTCATGGATTTATTGGTGCTGCACTTTTTTTCTTAGCGGGAACTAGTTACGATCGAACACGTCTTGTTTATCTCGACGAAATGGGCGGAATAGCTATTCCAATGCCAAAAATTTTTACACTATTCAGTAGTTTTTCCATGGCATCCCTTGCATTACCGGGCATGAGTGGTTTCATTGCCGAATTAATAGTCTTTTTTGGAATAATTACAAGCCAAAAATTACTTTTAATGCCAAAGATACTAATTTCTTTTGGAATGGCAATTGGAATGATATTAACTCCTATTTATTCATTATCTATGTTACGTCAAATGTTTTATGGATATAAGTTATTTAATATTACAAACTCTTATTTTTTTGATTCTGGTCCACGAGAATTTTTTGTTTCGACTTCTATCTTTCTACCTGTACTAGGTGTCGGCGTTTACCCGGATTTCGTTCTTTCATTATCCGCTGAGAAGGTAGAAGCTATTTTATCAAACTTTTTTCTAGATAAGTTTCATTTAATGAAATGAAAAAGTAGTCGTCTTTCTCTTTCTATTTGTATATTTGTAATAAGAACGACTGAATTGGAATTATAATTCGGGCATTTCAGACATTTGTGAGAACCATTAAGATGGTTCTCACCTGTTTATAAGTTGATAAGAAACACCTTGGCCTATGTTTGTATTCGTAAAGTCTTTTCTTCAATTAAATTTAATTTAGAATGAACCATAACTATGTAGCCCTATTCCTAAGAGATTGACTCCAAAATAGCATATCCAAATTATAAGAAAGCCTATAAAAGCTACAATTGCAGAATTTGCACCCTGAAAGTTTTTATTTGTTCTAATATGTAAATAAATTGCAAATACAGTCCAAGTAATAAATGCCCAAGTTTCCTTTGGGTCCCAATTCCAATATGAGCCCCACGCCTCATTTGCCCATACTGCTCCTGAAAGAATACCTATGGTTAAAAGGATAAATCCTAAACTAATAACACGATAACTCCAATGATCCAGTTGGTCAATCAATTGAGATCTATAATAATTTTTAACAGAAAAGGCTGAAACGCTTTCTAAAATATTGTCTTTTTCGTTCATGTGTGGAATTTCGCTAAATAAAAGGGACTCGTTTAATAAATGTTTTCTTTTATCAAAAAGGGTTATTATAGCTTTTTGAAATAGAATGATTAGAAGTGCTACTGATAACAATGATCCGCATAAAAGAGCGGCATAACCTAGTACCATCATACTTACGTGCATCATTAACCAATGGGATTGAAGAGCGGGTACTAATATTGAAGATTGGTGCATTTCCGTTAAAAGGCCTGAAGTAGCAAACCCTTGGGTAAAAATTGCACTTGGTGCAGTTATTGCACTTAAATTATTTTTTTGGTTTTTAAAATATGGAATCATATGAATAATGTAAAAACTCCAGGAAAGGAAGATTAATGATTCATATAGATCACTTAATGGGAAATGTTTCCAATAAACCCAACGCGTAATTAATAATCCCGTTAGAGATAAAAAAGTAACTATCATGCCTTTTTCTAATGAATTATATAGCCGTACTTTTTCATTGACTACTAAAGTTATCAAATGGAGTGTAATTACAACGGAAACCGTTGAAAACGAAATATGAGTCAAAATACGTTCTAAAGTCGAAAATATCATATAAAACTCTATCTATACATATATAAAAAATAAATACTTCAATTAAAAATTATCAAATGAAAAATATGAAAGAAATTTTATTTCTCATTATTATTCATTATGGTCTAGAGAACTGTTGAATTCTTTTGATAATTTTTAAGATACCATGCCGCCACTCGGACTCGAACCGAGATGCTCTCGCACTGCTTCCTAAGAGCAACGTGTCTACCAATTTCACCATAGCGGCTTGTTTGAAATCATAATAGTCTTTTTTTATTCAATCGTCGAGAGTAATTTTTTTTTATTGTATAAAACAAAAATTTGACAAATAAAAGATAATTAGAAAATATAAAAATGCTTTTAATTTAAGTAAATTTTAAAGTACTACTTTGATTTGACAATCGACTCTCGTGTCGTTTAGATTTGGAACTTTTGTAAATAAAATATTCTGTCTCTCACTCCGGGGTAGACAACAAAAAAGTTTTTTCTCGTTTTATTTTCATTTATTAATCGTTTTTGATCTGATTTCTAAATTAGTAAATAACAAATAAATATGAATCCCCAAAAATCTACTGTTTTAGATCACATTTGAAATACGACATCGAACTCTTTTTTCTTAAAAGGAGACTTTATATATCCAAAAAAATGAATTAAACATATAGAATAGCAAAGGAAATTTTCTTTGTATATAGGTTATTTTATATTTGAACAAAACAATTTAATATTGAACTGAACATGTCATATAAGAAAAGTTGTTCGTTTTTTATGTTAAAATTTATAAAAACTTTGATAATTTTGTTGTGACAAAACATAAAGGGTTGATGGGGAAAAACTCCCCATCTTAGAAATTAAAAAATAAACTAAAAAAACGATTATGATTATATTTTTTTTTGAAAAAGGACCCTTTTTTGGTTGACATAAGAGCTCTTCTTCTACATATGATAAGAAAAAGTCACACGTTTTTATAATTTTATAAATATTAATTAAAAATTTAATAAATACAAAATAGTCGTTTCATTTTAAAATTATGACGAAATTTGTTTTTTAATTTGAAATAAAAAATGAAATTTCGTCATAATTTAGGATGTTAATTTGTTCTGTTAAGATCTTTTTTTTGAATCAGTTCCATTCTGATTATTCCAAGTTTTGAGTACTTTTTTTTAGTACAAAAAAACTTTTTGAATTCCCAGTATAAAGAGATTTTGCTAACGAAAAAGCTTTTAACGCCGCCCAATACCCCTTCTTTTTCCAAAAATTTTTACGAATACGCTTTTTGGAAATAGAAGTGCGTTTTTTTGGAACTGCCATTTCAAATTTAATTTATTCTTCATTGTTATAGTTGGATGTGAAAGACATCTATTGTTTAAAAAAATCTTTGTTTCTTATTCATTATCTCTTATTCATTATCTATGTATTTATATTCTAGGCGATAACCAAATTTTTTATGGAAAAACAAAATTATAAATTTTGTATTAAATATAAATTTTGTATTAAATAATAATATGGGCGATTAGTAGAAACAAACTATTTTATGATCCATAGACTATTCATAAAAAAATGCATATGAAATTCAAAATTATTATTAATTAATGACTAAAAATGTCACCTTATATCTATTCTCTAGTTTATTTTTGTTGTATTTTAATTGAATTTATATGTACATAATAAACCACGCCGACAAATTTTAAAACCCACTACTTACTTATTACTTAATCTTAATTTTAATTTAAAAACTTGACTTTAGTTTTTTGAAAACATATCGACTTTTTATATATTTTTTTGGACTGTAAAATAATCCAAAATTTTTGTGTACAACGGGTTAATAATTCCGAATTCCGAACTTATTTTAGAATAAACTAAACTAATTTTTTGTATCATTAGAGCTTTAGTAACTAATTTTTATAGTCTATAGACGGATTAGAAATGCTTTAAATATAAAGGAAAGTTTTTTTATCTTCTTTCTCCATTTTATATATTCAAATTTACTTATTTATTAACAAATTTTATATTTGACCAATAAGAATTTCTTGATTTGAATATTAAAAAAATTCAACATCGATGTATATTAATTTAGTGTTATTATATATCGTGATTTTTAATGGATTTCTTTCAAAAGATGACTATTAAAAAAAAATTAAATTCGAAATAAAAATTTTATATTATGGAACATATATACCAATATGCATGGATCATACCCTTCATTCCACTCCCAGTTCCTTTCTTAATAGGAGTGGGACTTCTCCTTTTTCCAACAGCAACAAAAAGTATTCGACGGATGTGGGCTTTTTCTAGTATTTCTTTGTTAACTATAGCTATGATTTTTTCGATGACGCTGGCGATTCAACAAATAAATAGTAATTCCATTTATCAATATGTATGGTCTTGGACTATTAATAATGATTTTTCTTTTGAATTTGGCTATTTGCTCGATCCACTTACTTCTATTATGTTAGTCTTAATAACTACTGTTGCAATTTTGGTTCTTATTTATAGTGATAATTATATGTGTCATGATCAGGGATATTTAAGATTTTTTGCTTATATGAGTTTTTTCAATACTTCCATGTTAGGATTAGTTACTAGTTCAAATTTAATACAAATTTATATTTGTTGGGAATTAGTTGGAATGTGTTCGTATCTATTAATAGGTTTTTGGTTTACACGCCCCATTGCCGCGAATGCTTGTCAAAAAGCGTTTGTGACTAATCGTGTAGGAGATTTTGGCTTATTATTAGGAATTTTGGGTCTTTATTGGGTAACAGGCAGTTTCGATTTTCGTGATTTGTTTGAAATATTTACTAACTTAATTAAAACTCATGAAGTTAATATTTTATTTTGTATTTTATGTACTTTATTCTTATTTTCTGGTGCAGTTGCAAAATCTGCCCAATTTCCTCTTCATGTATGGTTACCCGATGCTATGGAGGGGCCTACTCCGATTTCAGCTCTCATACATGCTGCGACCATGGTCGCAGCTGGGATTTTTCTAGTTGCTCGTCTTTTTCCTCTTTTCATAGTTATACCTTATATAATGTATGTAATCGCTTTTATAGGTATAATAACTTTATTTTTAGGAGCTACCTTAGCTCTTGCTCAAAAAGATATTAAGAGAAGTTTAGCTTATTCTACAATGTCTCAATTGGGTTATATGATGTTAGCCCTAGGTATGGGTTCTTATCGAGCTGCTTTATTTCATTTGATTACTCATGCTTATTCAAAAGCTTTATTGTTTTTAGGATCCGGATCTCTTATTCATTCAATGGAAACGCTTGTTGGATATTCTCCAGATAAAAATCAGAATATGGTTCTTATGGGAGGATTAACAAAACATGTTCCAATTACAAAAACTGCTTTTTTAATAGGTACGCTTTCTCTTTGTGGTATTCCGCCTCTTGCTTGTTTTTGGTCCAAAGATGAAATTCTTAATGATAGTTGGTTGTATTCGCCAATTTTTGCAATAATAGCTTATTTCACAGCCGGATTAACCGCTTTTTATATGTTTCGAATCTATTTTCTTACGTTTGACGGGCATTTAAACCTTTATTGTAAAAATTATAGTGGAAAAAAAAACATTTCCCTCTATTCAATATCTCTGTGGGGTAAAGACGAATTGAAAAAAATTAATAAAAATTTATCTTTAGTTACCTTATTAACAAGGAATGCTAATCGAGCAGAGGCTTCCGTTTTTAAGAAAAAACCATATAAAATTTACATAAATTTTTTAAAAATAATGCGATCTTTTATTACTATTACTTTTACTGAAAATAAAAAAATTTCTGCATATCCTCCTGAATCGGACAATACTATGCTATTTCCTCTCATTGTATTGATTGTGTTTACTTTTTTCATTGAATTAATTGGAATTCCATTTAATCAAGAAGGAATAGGATTGGATATATTAACTAAATGGTTAACTCCACCCGTAAATCTTTTACATTCACCTTTGAATAATTCTGTTGATTGGTATGAATTTGCAATAAATGCAACTTTATCAGTTAGTATAGCTTGTTGGGGAATATTTATAGCTTTTTTTTTATATAAACCTATTTATTCATCGTTAAAAAATTTTTATTTAATAAATTCATTTGATAAAAGAGGTCCAAAGAGACCTTTTTGGGATAATATAATAATTTTTTTTTATAATTGGTCTTCTAACCGTGGTTATATTGATGATTTTTATACAACATATTTTATTAAGGGTGTAAGAGGGTTGGCCGAGTTAGTTTCTTTTATTGATAGACGAATAATTGATGGAATTCTGAATGGATTTGGTATTACAAGTTTTTTTGTAGCCGAAAGTATTAAATATATAGGAGGGGGTCGCATATCCTCATATCTTTTTTTTTATTTATTTTATGTATGCATTTTTTTATTATTTTATTATTTATTTTTAGTCCTATGATTGCATCAACTAAAAATTTTAAAAATTGTTCTTGATCTTCTGAACTAATTTGTTCTTCTTCTAGAAGTAAATGAATTCCTTTCCGATTGAATGTTGATTCCCCAGAAAATGGACTCATTAAAGGCATGAAATGCCTAATTTCTTTTGATATTGATTTTTTTTTTAATGTATCTTTTTTCTGTTCAAATTCGTGGTAATTATAATCATTACGAAGAATACTATGAATCTTATTTATAAAAATTCCATCTATCCAATTTTGGACTACAGTTTCATTTATAATAGAGGGTGAAAAGCATTTTTTTATTATTCCACGATAGGGTCCATTTAAGAAAGGATCATTTATTTTTGGCAAATATTCCTTTTTAGTTTTCTCATTGCATAATTGAGTTTTTTTATCGAGTCCATCTATATAAAAAAGTCCTTTGTCTAGAACTGCAATTCTATTAGCAAATTCATTGCTTAAGCTGTTTTTTTTTTGTTCATTGGTATAAATCCAATAATTGTATAGTTCATCGTATAATAATTTTTCTGTTGTAGACAAAGAAATCTTTCTTTGTATCATTTCCCAGAAAATTGATAAACTGGGTGGATATGTAAAAGAAATTCTTTTTTTTCCATCGTTTTGACATGTATAAAAAAAATATTGTGACATTTCATTTCTTACCGCATTTTCAAATCGATTGTTTTTTATATATCGCGTTGGACGATTCCAACGTTTATAGTCGAAAAGAAGAGAAAGAAGGGGTTTTTCAAACCAGAATAGGTTTTTCTTTTCTTCTTTAAGTATTTCTAACTTCGAAATATCTTGATTGCCAGAATAAGAAGTTGGGCTATTTTTATAGTATGCTTCTTTTAAGTGCAAGTGGAATTCATCCTTTGTTTTGTCCTTTCCATTCACTCGGATCTTTTCCGTTTCATCAATTTTGTCCGGATCCGGATCCTCCTTTTCTTCCGAAAAAAGGGAAGGAGAAGGATCTTCTTCGGTGAATCCCTCTTCTTCCTGTTTAGTCTCCTTCGTTTCGGACTTTTTTTCTAT